TTCTATTTGAAATAGAATAAAATTGATCCATTTTAGGACATTGAACTCTGGCAATAGTAACATAGTCGTACCAATTCAATTTCGCTAAAAAAACAAAGAAAGAGGTAGTCATAAAGTCAACTAAAATAGTCGTCTTCAAACAAAACTCGACCTATTATGATATGACATGACTAGGAATACGGCACAGGCGATTCCCCGAAGCTTGTAGAAAAAGAGCAAGTAAATAAAAGGTTTTTCAGAATTGATTTTTTTTGATCATACATAAATAATTGATAACAAAAATTTTGTTCTTTTTACGAACCTGATGTCGATAAATTCGCGAGTCTAGAAATTCATTTCAGCCAATTGAACCTTCTCGAACTGTTTCTTTTTAAGAACTAAAAAGATTTGTGCCAAAATAACAGATGCCAAGAAGAACAAAAGACCTTGGACACGTAATGGATCTTGCAGTACTATTTCTGCATCTCCCTGACCAAATCCACCCACATTAGGATTACTCGTTAACGGTTGATCAAATTTTATGGTTTCACCCTCTGAAACAAGAAGTTCTGGGCCTGGAGGGATAATGTCAACCACTTGACGTCCATCCAAAGGATCTGTTATGGTTATTTCATACCCCCCTTTTTCTTTTCGTATGATTTTACTTACTCTGCCTGCTCCTGTAGCATTATAAACCGTATTGTTACTTTTGCTTCCGTCGGGATAAATCTGACCCCTTCCCCTATTTCCCCCTACATATATAGGATATTTTAAAAAGTAAACATCTTTCTTAGTAGTGGGGTCGGGGGAAAGAATAGGAAAGGTGATTTCACTATATTTCTGACCGGGAACAGGCCCTATCACAAGAATATTTTTTTTATTAGGGCGATAGCTCTGAAAAGACAAATTGCCCATCTTTTCTTTCATCTCGGGAGAAATACGATCGGAAGGGGCTAATTCAAACCCCTCTGGTAAAATAAGAACAGCACCCACATTCAAACCCCCCTTCTTACCATTAGCAAGAACTTGTTTCACTTGTTTATCATAAGGAATTCGAACAACTGCTTCAAATACAGTATCAGGAAGTACCGCTTGTGGAACCTCAATATCCACAGGCTTACTAGCTAAATGGCAATTGGCACATACAATACGCCCCGTTGCTTCTCGTGGATTTTCATAACCCTGCTGCGCAAAAATGGGATATGCATCTGAAATGGATGTCCAAGTTATGATAGATATCATGAGCGATACGGAAAGAGATCGAGTAATCTGTTCCTTTATCCAAGAAAAAGTATTTATAGTTTGCATGGTCTAATCATTGATCCGAAAATTTCTACAATAAATTGGGCAGGTCGCAAGTATAGTTCCCTAGCCACGATTCTGCTATTTACTGGAATCATTTTACTGGAATACTTATAGGATGAAAATGAGGAAAATCCTCCGGATAGGAAGTTTTTAATACTTATGTAGAACTACAAAGTAAGAAACATTCTAATTGGATTAGATTAATATCGGTAGATCATTTATCAATCATTCATTGAATGATAAATAACTACAAGTGACGGAGATACACGATTTAAATAACGGAAAATCCAATATTTTAAAATAGTATCGAGAATAACTGGAAAGGTGGAAACAAGACCAGATATAATTTGATCATTATGAACAAATCCAAAATCTTTGTAGACAGAACCAATCATTAGTTCCCAACCGTGGGGTGAATGAAATCCGATACATAAATCGGTTAATAAAAGAATCAAAAAAGCTTTGACTGTATCACTTAAATTATATAGGAATTCCTGAGCCCGAGAGTTAAGAATAACAAGTTCTTCATTACCTAAAATAGAATAACCGCTTAGAATAACAAAACAGATTATATTTGTTGAGAAGTGCAAAATCGTATGGATACGCTCCTCATTATGTATCTTGATTAATTGGATCGTTTCTTTGTGGATTCCTATAGAAAGCTTTTGTAGATGTGTCTCAGAATATTCTTTGATCATTTCGTCCAAAAAGAGGATTTCCTCTAATTCTATGAACTTTTCTAGAATACTTTTTTCTTGAATATCATTCAAGAAAATTTCGGATTGACCAGCATTTGACCAATTAGTAACCCAAGATTCCGTACTTTTAGTAAATGAGAGAGAAATCCACCAGGGCAAAAATACTATAGATGCAAGATGCAAAAGAGGAGTGAAGGCTTTGTTTTTTGCCATTTATCACCTGTTAATTTTTAATTAACCCACTGCATTTGTCGACTCTATGTGATCGAATATTTCTTTCACTTTCAAACATGAGTTCTAGACAAGGTATTAAATCTATGAATCTATTTTATTTGTGATTTTCTTTGAATCTAGAAAGAATACATAAATAGACTAAGACTCCACCTCGAATTCGAATGAAGAAATAATCCAAAATCAAAATATTGTTTCCAGATATCTCAATTCATCAAATTCCAAACACGTGTTTCCTTTTGATGAATGACCGAAACAAGTACTTTAAGGAATGAATATTATTGAGATTTTGAGGCGAAAGAACTCCCTTTCTATCAAAAAATATTTCGAAAAAATTACAATGATTCCCCATAGCTAAGAATAGAATAATTGAGAGAAAGATATTGTGATGATCAAAAAAATGAGCGGAAAAACAAGACAAGTTATCATTACCCCTTGTTGGTTAGTAAAGAACACAAATGAAAGTATAAAAGAGGGGTCGATTGACAAAATAAAAAGGAAACAATTGACAAGATATGATTTATCTGCATCTAAAGTATCACTTCCAACAAATATTGAACTTAAAAAAAAAGAGCAATTTCTTTCTTTCGAAATCGTTTGATATCTGAGATGGATTGAATCTAGTAGTTCAATTTCTTACTTGTTTCAATTGAGTTGCATGGATTTGGATACGCATAAAAAACCACAAAAAAAGTTTTGTTTTATGGTTGTTCCATACACGTCGGCTTTGGCTGGACTGAACGTTCTGACGAAACTTCAGTTAAGTTATGTTATAGAAAAAAAGAGGATTCTTGTTTCAGCCCAGTTCCTTTTCTCAAAAGACTTCAATTGGTACGCGCAAGAAATAGGCCAATTCTGCGGCTTTTTGTTCAATTTCTCGTGGAGTCAAATTCTCATCAGTGCGGGTCAACGGAATAGCCCCCCGGCCTCTGATGTCCATATAAAGGACACGACGAGCATAAATACCCTCTTTAACTTCTATTCGAACGGATTGAATATCTTTTATAAAGAATCGGAGGAATATGCGACGATTTTTTCCAGGAAATCCCCAACGAAAAATACACACCTTTCCTTCCCTTCTATCGAATCGATCATAACCACTACCTACATTCCAGGAAATTGTGCACCACAAATAGGAGCTAATAAAGAGACCCGCGATTCCGTAGAAAGACATCACGATTCCTTGTGGAAAAAAAATGATTTGCTGAGACGGAACAAAAGATATCAAATTTCTACCAAGATAACTGGAAATTCCAACCAATAAGAATCCTAATGAACCTAAAAAAACGATAAGGGCCCAGCAAAAATTACTTAGTTTTCGAGACCCCGTTATAAGTTCTATCCATATATGTTCTGATCGCCAACTCATACTTGATCCGGTTGCATTTTATTTTATTGGAATTGAGAGAATACCCCAAATGGTTTTGACTTTCCTTTTTTTGTTTCCGAAGGAACTCTCATAAACTAGCACTAGTTTGATGGGAACTAGCACTAGTTTGACAGGAACCTTTAGGAGTAATTCATCAAATTGGTTAGATCTAAAATAATAACATACCCTTCATAGTATCCCAATCTACATTATTGATATACATATAGATCCACCAACTTTACATTTTAGGCATCCAGCGATCCTGATCTATTTGAAACTAGCTAGAATTCATTTACCCATAGATCATTTTCTGCAGGCATAAGAGCTTTTTCCTCTATGTTTGGCGTAAATCACATGTTATACCATATTTCCCGAAATAAATATCTGTGTTATGGCACAAGTCTAAGTTTCAAAAAAAAAAACGGATGAGGTTGGTCCCCTCAGAGCTAAACAATCTTGTTTTTTTGAACATAAAGAAATAAAGAAGCCATTGCAATTGCCGGAAATACTAGGCCTACTAAAGGCACAAAAATAGAGGGAAAATTGAAAGTTGTCATAAAATGGGGTACCTCGATTTACTATTTGCACCTGTTATTTTTTTTATTAAATATCATATTTTATATTTATATTGATTATAATTAAGAATTCTAATTATTATGAATTCGTAGTTATTATTAATTAAATTTGAAAATTCTTATCTTAATCTTATTAGATATACTTATTAGATATCTAAGTATTTATATATCTAAGTGAATATATAGAATAAGTCCAGGGAATGTAGAACTAAACTAAATAAATGGACTTATTCATCTATCTACATGAAAGATATGTATGATAATCAACTTTATTATTTTTCTTTATTTCTTTGTGGTTTGTTCCTGTCTTCTAATTTAATAAAGAAAGAGTTTCTTACAAATTATCGAAAGATTTGTTATTGTTAGAGTGCGACACAATCGGGATTTTTAGTGAAATGGAATTTTCGGGAGATGGAGAAAGATATAAAACTGCATATCTATCTTTTTTTCGATATTTGAATTTGATTATATACATAAGACGAAATTCGTTTTATTTGCCTAATTTCACAAAAGGAAGAACTCTCCCTTTTATCTTGTTGATGATGATAGAGACTTCTTAATTAGTAATCGGGAATCTAGTTAAACAAAAAGAGTTATCCACCTGTTTGCTACAAATAAAATAATTGACCTTAGTGCACTCTACTTGATTGAATTGGAATTCAAAGGAAAGAAGGCGTGGAGCTTAAATAACTCACTCAGAACGCTTTTTAAAAGATTACGTGGTACGATTAGGTCGAATAAGCCCTTCTGGAATAAATATTCAGCCGCTTGTGAACCTTCGGGTACTGTTTTATTCAATGTTTGTTCAATTACTCTTTTACCCGCAAATGCAATGTAGGAATT